ACATAATGCAAAAAAATATCTTTGAACATACATGATATGGCTTGAAAATCTTTAGTAAAGACATTGACAAGATACTCTTTTTTTATTTTTCCATAAAAAATAGTTCGCTCAAAAAAAGTTCCAAAAAATGTTGATTGTAAATGATAGGATTGGTTACGTAAAAAAACAAAAATGGATTCGTATTCACAGACATGAGAATTATATAAGAATAAAAAGAATCTCTGATTTCTTTTTGAAAGGTTGGAAATATATTTATTTTGAAAAAATAAAAGGTTCCAATTACGATTCTCGTGGAAAACGAATCGTAACAAATGTAAAGACGAAGCATCTTTCACCCAACAACGAAGAATTAAAACCAATATTTCAAGATGAACAGGATAAGGTATTAGTATCTTTGACACATAATTTAAACGGGAGAATTTATCTTCTAAAAAGGGAAATATGGAATGAATTGATCGTAAATTTTGAGATTCGTCTATTTTCTTATCTTCAAGAGAAGATACTACGCCTAGGAAAAGTTTAATTTCTACAATAACTGCTAACTTACTCGATATGATTTTAAAAAAAAGTTTGTTGTGCCCCAAAAAAGAATTTTGGTTATAATCATAAGTCGAAATAATAAAATAATTCTGATGATACATTCGAGTAATTAAGCGTTTCACAATTAGTAACCTAACCTTTTTGTCATAACCTACATTTTCGAACAAACTTGATCGATTGAAACTACGATTATGAGTAAGTGCATAAATATACTCCTGGAAAAAAAGTGGATATAAAAAATAAAAGTCCTGTTTCCGAATTCGCTCTCGGTCTAATTTTTTTTTTAATTCTTCCATTTTTATTTGAAAGTTTATTTGAACCAAAGTGAAATTGGGGTTATCAAATAATACTCAACTAAATAATACTATAGTGCGATACAGTTCAAACAAAGTGTTTGTGTTTTATTATTATTCATAATTCTTATTTTATATTTATACTAAAATAGATAGATAAGAAAAAGATAGATACCTCGTGCGTGATAAACGGACTCGATCCTCTGTTTTTCCACCCATTTGATTTTGTAAAAAAAAGAAGGGGGTTTATCAATATTTTTACACATACACACGTATATACATTATATTATGGATATGAAATAGCAAATAATTAGGATTCGTTCAAAAAAACGTTTATTCTGATAAAACAGGTATGTTCTGGGACGGAAGGGCTCGAACCTCCGAATAGCGGGACCAAAACCCGTTGCCTTACCACTTGACTACGCCCCAATTCGATTTCTATTCAACACTAATAAAACTAATATTGGTATCGAATAAAACCCAATTCATTGATCATTACATATAATTGAATTAAAATATTATGTGAAAGTATAATTTCTTCTATTATCAAAGGATAAGAGAATAGAAGTTTTTTTGAATTGGGTAAATCTACAAAAATAATTATTTTTGTAGATTTACCCAATCAAAATGCAATTATCTTCATGAAAAAATGGTTGTTACATTTAATATCTTTAGTTTGATCTGTCTTAATTTTACTCTTTATTCGAGTCTTTTTTTCTTTTCAAAATTGCCCGAGGCCTACGCTTTTTTAAATCCAATCGTAGATGTTATGCCAGTCATACCTGTATTCTTTTTTCTCTTAGCATTTGTTTGGCAAGCCGCTCTAAGTTTTCGATGAGGTCTTTAATTTCATAATGTACTAAAAAAAATGATAACAATTGATAAGATCAGATAAGTCTTACAATATCAATCCTAGATTCAAACATTAACTCCGTTCTGGGGACCTTTTTCCAATAACAGACCCTATGAGTATTATTGATTATATATTAATTATATTCTATTTAATATTAATAAAAGATTATTATTTATTTTTATTACATTACAAGTTAATTTCAGATTTCTTTTTTATTTCTAGAAACATCGCTTTATTTCATAGTATCAAACAAATATATGTGATATAAAAAAGGAGAATATATTCCCCCCCCTTCTTTTTTTTACAAAAAAAAAACAATCATGGAGATTGGGTAATGCTTACTCTTAAACTGTTTGTTTACACAGTAGTGATATTCTTTGTTTCTCTCTTCATCTTCGGATTTTTGTCGAATGATCCAGTACGTAATCCTGGCCGTGAAGAATAAAAAATACCTTATTTTTTACACGTTAAATTGTAAATAAAAAGATAATATCAATTCATTAACAAAACGGGAAAGAGAGGGATTCGAACCCCCGGTACGCATAACTCGTACAACGGATTAGCAATCCGCCGCTTTAGCCCACTCAGCCATCTTTCCAAAAAAATTAAAACAAACAAAAGTACTATATTAGAATTATTTAGATATAGAGATTGAATTGAAAGGTTATGAAATCTTTATTATACTGTTATCACGACTTTTATCAGCAATACAGCCCGGATAGGTATGGTAAGTAGGTATGGACCTATTACCTATCCGGGCTGCCTTTTATCCCACCCAATGAATTAGAAAAAGGGGGTTTGATGATTTGAAAAA